GCTAGCGTAGCTTAATATAAAGCATAGCACTGAAGATGCTAAGATGAGTCCTAGAAAACTCCGCGTGCACAAAGGCATGGTCCCGACCTTATCATCAGCTCTAACTCAACTTACACATGCAAGTCTCCGCAGCCCAGTGAGTATGCCCTCAATCCCCCTCCCGGGGACGAGGAGCGGGCATCAGGCACAAAATTTAGCCCAAGACGCCTGGCCTAGCCACACCCCCAAGGGAATTCAGCAGTGATAAACATTAAGCCATAAGTGAAAACTTGACTCAGTTAGGGTTAAAAGGGCCGGTAAAACTCGTGCCAGCCACCGCGGTTAGACGAGAGGCCCTAGTTGATGATATAACGGCGTAGAGGGTGGTTAAGGATAAACAAAAATAAGGCCAAATGGCCCTTTGGCCGTCATACGCTTCTAGGTGTCCGAAGTCCTAACACGAAAGTAGCTTTAATATACTGCCTGACCCCACGAAAGCTGAGAAACAAACTGGGATTAGATACCCCACTATGCTCAGCCATAAACTTAGACATCCGACTACAATTAGGTGTCCGCCAGGGTACTACGAGCATTAGCTTAAAACCCAAAGGACCTGACGGTGTCTCAGATCCCCCTAGAGGAGCCTGTTCTAGAACCGATAATCCCCGTTAAACCTCACCACTTCTAGCCACCCCAGCCTATATACCGCCGTCGTCAGCTTACCCTGTGAAGGTAATAAAAGTAAGCAAAATGGGCACAACCCAGAACGTCAGGTCGAGGTGTAGCGCATGAAATGGAAAGAAATGGGCTACATTTTCTGCAACAGAATATCACGAACATGCAACATGAAACAATGCTTGAAGGAGGATTTAGTAGTAAAAAGGAAGTAGAGTGTCCCTTTGAACCCGGCTCTGAGACGCGTACACACCGCCCGTCACTCTCCCCTGTCAAAACGCACCATATATACTTAATAAACTAGCACTGACAAGGGGAGGCAAGTCGTAACACGGTAAGTGTACCGGAAGGTGCACTTGGATCAAACCCAGGGTGTGGCTGAGTTAGCTAAGCACCTCACTTACACCGAGAAGACATCCATGCAAATTGGATCACCCTGAACCAAACAGCTAGCTTATTCACCAACATAACCAAACAATATAAATAAAATAAAATAAACCAACACCAAAAACTAAACCATTCTTTTACCTGAGTATGGGAGACAGAAAAGGTTCAACCAAAGCAATAGAAATAGTACCGCAAGGGAAGGCTGAAAGAGGAATGAAATAACCCATATAAGTATTAAAAAGCAAAGATTAAACCTTGTACCTTTTGCATCATGATTTAGCCAGTAAATGCAAGCAAAGAGACCTTTAGTTTGAAACCCCGAAACCAGGTGAGCTACCCCGAGACAGCCTATTAAGGGCCAACCCGTCTCTGTGGCAAAAGAGTGGGAAGAGCTCCGGGTAGAAGTGACAGACCTACCGAACCTGGTGATAGCTGGTTGCCTAAGAAATGAATAGAAGTTCAGCCTCGTACACCTCAGATCAGACAAGCACTAACTAAGATATAAGAGAAAAATACGAGAGTTAGTTGAAGGGGGTACAGCCCCTTTAACAAAGGATACAACCTTATCCAGGAGGATAAAGATCATAATATATAAAATATACTGTTCTAGTGGGCCTAAGAGCAGCCACCTAAACAGAAAGCGTTAAAGCTCAGACAGAAAGAAGTTTATTATTCTGATAAAAAATCTTACTCCCCTAAATACTATTAGGCTAATCCATGCCCCCATGGAAGAAATTATGCTAAAATGAGTAACAAGAAGGCTCGCCCTTCTCCAAGCACAAGTGTAAGCCGAACCGGACCAACCATCGGCAATTAACGAACTCAGCCCAAGAGAGCAATGTGAACCATAAAAAAAACAAGAAAAACCCACACTTAACAATCGTTACCCCCACACTGGAGTGCTATTAAAGGAAAGACTAAAAGAAAAGGAAGGAACTCGGCAAACACAAGCCTCGCCTGTTTACCAAAAACATCGCCTCCTGCAACACAACCATGTATAGGAGGTCCAGCCTGCCCAGTGACTACAAGTTCAACGGCCGCGGTATTTTGACCGTGCAAAGGTAGCGCAATCACTTGTCTTTTAAATAGAGACCTGTATGAATGGCTAAACGAGGGCTTAACTGTCTCCCCTTTCAGGTCAGTGAAATTGATCTGCCCGTGCAGAAGCGGACATAATAATACAAGACGAGAAGACCCTTTGGAGCTTAAGGTACAAAACTCAACCACGTCAAGCAACTAAATAAAAAGCAAAAACCTTGTGGAATATGAAATTTTACCTTCGGTTGGGGCGACCACGGAGGAAAAACAAGCCTCCAAGTGGACTGGGGCAAATCTCCTAAAACCAAGAGAGACATCTCTAAGCCACAGAACATCTGACCAAACATGATCCGGTCACCAAGACCGATCAACGAACCAAGTTACCCTAGGGATAACAGCGCAATCCTCTCCCAGAGTCCATATCGACGAGAGGGTTTACGACCTCGATGTTGGATCAGGACATCCTAATGGTGCAGCCGCTATTAAGGGTTCGTTTGTTCAACGATTAAAGTCCTACGTGATCTGAGTTCAGACCGGAGCAATCCAGGTCAGTTTCTATCTGTAACGCTACTTTTCCTAGTACGAAAGGATCGGGAAAAGAGGGGCCCATACTTAAAGCACGCCCCACCCCTAATTTATGAAAACAAATAAATAAAGCAAAGGGAGAGCCAAAATCCCAGCTGGCCAAAATAAGGACTACTGGGGTGGCAGAGCATGGTAAATTGCGAAAGGCCTAAGCCCTTTTAGCCAGAGGTTCAAATCCTCTCCCCAGTTCATGCTAAACATCCTAATAACACACCTAATCAACCCCCTGGCCTACATTGTACCCGTTCTCCTAGCAGTAGCCTTCCTAACACTAATTGAACGAAAAGTACTAGGTTATATACAACTACGAAAAGGACCAAACGTAGTAGGGCCCTACGGATTATTACAACCTATCGCCGATGGAGTGAAACTATTCATTAAAGAACCAGTCCGCCCCTCCACATCATCTCCATTCCTATTCTTAGCCACCCCAATATTAGCCCTCACCCTAGCCATAACCCTATGAGCACCAATACCCATACCCCACCCAGTAACCGACCTTAACTTAGGAATCCTATTTATTTTAGCCCTGTCAAGCCTTGCAGTATATTCAATCTTAGGGTCGGGTTGAGCATCAAATTCAAAATATGCATTAATTGGGGCCCTTCGGGCTGTGGCCCAAACAATCTCATATGAGGTAAGCCTAGGACTTATCCTCCTTTCAGTAATTATCTTTTCAGGAGGGTATACCCTACAAACATTTAATATTACCCAAGAAAGTATCTGACTACTCGTCCCTGCCTGACCACTCGCCGCAATATGATATATTTCAACACTGGCCGAGACAAACCGAGCACCATTCGACCTAACAGAAGGAGAATCAGAACTAGTCTCTGGCTTCAACGTAGAATATGCAGGAGGACCCTTCGCCCTATTTTTCCTAGCCGAATATGCTAACATTCTACTAATAAATACACTATCAGCCGTACTATTTCTAGGGGCCTCACACATTCCAAACATTCCTGAACTCACAACAATCAACCTCATAATTAAGGCCGCATTATTATCAATTTTATTTCTGTGAGTGCGAGCCTCCTATCCCCGATTCCGGTACGACCAATTAATACATCTAGTCTGAAAAAATTTCCTCCCCCTAACACTCGCCTTTGTATTATGACACACCGCTCTACCTATTGCACTAGCAGGGCTCCCCCCACAACTATAACCAGGGAACTGTGCCTGAATGCCCAAGGACCACTTTGATAGAGTGACTTATAGGGGTTAAACCCCCCTCAGTTCCTAGAAAGAAGGGAATCGAACCCATACTCAAGAGATCAAAACTCTTGGTGCCTCCTCTACACCACTTTCTAAGGCGGGGTCAGCTAATAAAGCTTTCGGGCCCATACCCCGAACATGACGGTTAAAATCCCTCCCCCGCCAATGAACCCATATGTACTTGCAATTCTACTATCCAGCCTAGGACTAGGAACCACCTTGACCTTTGCCAGCTCCCACTGACTACTAGCCTGAATAGGCCTAGAAATTAATACCTTAGCAATCACCCCATTAATAGCACAACATCACCACCCCCGCGCAGTAGAAGCAACCACGAAGTACTTTTTAACCCAAGCCACCGCAGCAGCAATAATCCTCTTCGCAAGCACAACAAATGCCTGAATAACAGGGGAATGGAGTATCAACGACCTATCAAACCCCATCGCCAGCACAATATTTATGGCTGCTCTAGCACTTAAAATTGGACTTGCACCAATACACTTCTGAATACCAGAAGTTCTACAAGGACTAGACCTACTAACAGGACTAATTCTGTCCACCTGACAAAAGCTTGCCCCCTTCGCATTAATTATTCAAACAGCCCAAACCATCGACCCTTTATTATTAACCCTTTTAGGAATTATGTCCACACTAGTGGGGGGATGAGGAGGACTAAACCAAACCCAATTACGAAAAATCCTAGCATATTCCTCAATCGCACATATAGGCTGAATAATTATTGTTATCCAGTACGCCCCTCAACTAACCCTACTCGCACTAGGGACATACATCATCATAACATCCGCAGCATTCCTTACCCTCAAAATGTCATCCGCCACTAAAATTAATACACTCGCAACAACCTGATCAAAAACCCCAGCCCTAACAGCAACCACTGCCCTAGTATTACTTTCACTAGGGGGCCTCCCCCCGCTTACAGGTTTCCTACCAAAATGATTAATTTTACAAGAACTTACAAAGCAAGATCTCCCCCTTATTGCCACAATCATAGCCCTAGCCGCCCTAATTAGCCTATATTTCTACTTACGATTATGTTACGCAATAACACTAACTATTTCCCCTAACACGGTCAACTCGACCACCCCTTGACGAGCTCAAACAACCCAGGCCCCCCTACCCCTAGCCCTATTCACCATAGCTGCCCTCGGACTACTACCCATAACTCCGACCATTATAATACTAACCACCTAGGGACTTAGGATAATATTAGACCAAGAGCCTTCAAAGCTCTAAGTAGAAGTGAGAATCTTCTAGTCCCTGACTAAGACCTACAAGAAATTAACTTGCATCTCCTAATTGCAAATCAGACATTTTTATTAAACTAAGGCCTTACTAGGTGGGAAGGCCTCGATCCTACAAACTCTTAGTTAACAGCTAAGCGCTCAAGCCAGCGAGCATCCACCTACTTTCCCCGCCGTTTGGCCCGGCAAGGCGGGGAAAGCCCCGGCAGGGTATCAATCTGCGTCTTTGGATTTGCAATCCAATATGTTCTTCACCACGGGGCTTGTGGTAGGGAGAGGACTTAAACCTCTGTCTTCGGGGCTACAACCCACCGCCTAAACACTCGGCTATCCTACCTGTGGCAATCACGCGCTGATTCTTCTCTACTAACCACAAAGACATTGGCACCCTTTATCTTGTATTTGGTGCCTGAGCCGGAATAGTGGGAACCGCCTTAAGCCTTCTCATCCGAGCTGAACTAAGCCAACCCGGGTCGCTTCTAGGCGACGATCAAATCTACAATGTTATTGTTACTGCTCACGCCTTTGTAATAATTTTCTTTATAGTAATGCCCATCCTTATTGGAGGATTTGGAAACTGACTCGTACCATTAATAATCGGAGCCCCAGACATGGCATTCCCTCGAATAAACAACATAAGCTTCTGACTCCTGCCTCCATCATTTCTGCTTCTCCTAGCCTCTTCTGGCGTTGAAGCTGGCGCCGGAACAGGATGGACAGTATATCCGCCCCTCGCAGGTAATCTAGCCCACGCAGGAGCATCAGTAGACCTAACAATTTTCTCACTGCATTTAGCAGGTGTTTCATCAATTCTAGGAGCCATCAATTTTATTACTACAACTATTAACATGAAACCCCCAGCCATTTCCCAATACCAAACACCTTTGTTCGTTTGATCTGTGCTTGTAACCGCCGTACTACTCCTTTTATCACTACCTGTTTTAGCCGCTGGTATTACGATGCTTCTAACAGATCGAAATCTTAACACTACATTCTTTGACCCCGCAGGAGGAGGAGACCCAATCCTCTATCAACACCTATTCTGATTCTTTGGCCACCCAGAAGTTTATATTCTCATTCTTCCAGGGTTTGGTATTATTTCCCATGTTGTAGCCTATTATTCAGGTAAAAAAGAACCATTCGGCTACATAGGAATAGTTTGAGCTATGATGGCCATTGGCCTCCTAGGCTTTATTGTGTGAGCCCACCACATATTTACTGTTGGGATAGACGTAGACACTCGTGCATACTTTACATCTGCAACAATAATTATTGCCATCCCAACAGGTGTAAAAGTATTTAGCTGATTAGCCACACTTCATGGAGGATCAATTAAATGAGAAACTCCAATACTATGAGCCCTTGGATTCATCTTCTTATTTACAGTAGGAGGACTCACAGGAATCGTCCTATCTAATTCATCACTTGATATCGTACTCCATGACACATACTACGTAGTAGCACACTTCCATTATGTACTATCAATAGGTGCTGTATTCGCCATTATAGCGGCCTTCGTACACTGATTCCCACTATTAACAGGATATACCTTACACAGCACCTGAACAAAAATTCACTTTGCCGTAATATTTATTGGAGTCAACCTCACATTTTTCCCACAACACTTCCTAGGCCTAGCAGGTATACCACGACGATATTCTGACTACCCAGATGCTTACGCACTCTGAAATACAGTATCATCTATTGGATCCCTAATCTCTCTAGTAGCAGTAATTATATTCCTATTTATTTTATGAGAAGCCTTTGCCGCCAAACGAGAAGTAATATCTGTAGAACTAACTATAACAAACGTAGAATGACTTCACGGCTGCCCTCCTCCTTATCACACATATGAGGAACCAGCATTCGTCCAAATTCAATCAAATTAACGAGAAAGGGAGGAATTGAACCCCCATATGCTGGTTTCAAGCCAGCCACATAACCACTCTGTCACTTCCTTCTAAAGACATTAGTAAAATGTAGATTACATCACCTTGTCAAGGTGAAATCGTAGGTTAGACCCCTGCATGTCTTAAACCCAAAACTTAATGGCACATCCAACACAACTAGGATTCCAAGACGCGGCATCACCCGTTATAGAAGAACTTCTACACTTTCACGACCACGCATTAATAATTGTGCTCCTAATTAGCACCTTAGTGTTATATATTATTACTGCAATGGTTTCAACTAAGCTCACTAACAAATATATCCTAGATTCCCAAGAAATTGAAATCGTATGAACCATTCTACCAGCCGTTATTTTAGTCTTAATTGCTCTACCTTCCCTACGCATTTTATATCTTATAGACGAAATCAATGACCCACACCTAACAATTAAAGCAATAGGACACCAATGGTACTGAAGTTACGAGTATACAGACTACGAAAATCTAGGCTTTGACTCTTATATAATCCCAACCCAAGACCTTACCCCAGGACAATTCCGACTTCTAGAAACCGATCATCGAATGGTTGTCCCAATAGAATCCCCAGTCCGAATCTTAGTATCCGCTGAAGATGTACTACATTCTTGAGCCGTCCCATCCCTAGGTGTAAAAATAGATGCAGTCCCAGGACGACTAAACCAAACCGCCTTTATCGCCTCACGCCCAGGCCTATTCTACGGACAATGCTCTGAAATCTGCGGTGCCAACCACAGCTTTATACCAATCGTAGTAGAAGCAGTCCCATTAGAACACTTCGAAAACTGGTCCTCATTAATACTAGAAGACGCCTCGCTAGGAAGCTAAATATTGGACAAAGCATTGGCCTTTTAAGCCAAAGATTGGTGATTCCCGACCACCCCTAGTGAAATGCCACAATTAAACCCCGGCCCTTGATTCGCAATTTTAGTATTCTCCTGATTAATCTTCTTAACCATTATTCCAACTAAAATCTTAAATCATTCTTCACCAAATGAACCAACCCCAGTAAGTGCTGAAAAACACAAAACTGAATCCTGAGACTGACCATGATAACAAGCTTTTTCGACCAATTTGCAAGCCCATCTTACCTAGGCATCCCACTAATTGCTGTCGCAATTGCACTACCCTGAGTTCTCTACCCAACCCCATCATCCCGATGAATTAATAACCGACTCATTACACTCCAAGGATGATTTATTAACCGATTCACAAATCAACTAATACTACCCCTAAATGTAGGAGGACATAAATGAGCACTTTTACTAGCCTCTTTAATAGTTTTCTTAATTACTATTAATATATTAGGCCTACTTCCATATACCTTTACACCAACCACACAATTATCATTAAACATAGGATTCGCGGTACCACTCTGACTTGCAACAGTAATTATTGGAATACGAAATCAACCAACAGTTGCTCTAGGACATCTATTACCAGAAGGCACACCTATCCCCCTGATTCCGGTACTTATTATCATCGAGACAATCAGTCTATTCATCCGACCACTGGCCCTAGGCGTACGACTTACAGCTAACTTAACCGCAGGCCACCTACTAATTCAACTTATTGCTACAGCTGTATTTGTCCTCCTACCAATAATACCTACAGTAGCAATTTTAACTGCCACTGTACTCTTCTTATTAACACTACTAGAAGTAGCAGTAGCAATAATCCAAGCCTATGTATTTGTACTCCTTCTAAGCCTATATCTACAAGAAAACGTTTAATGGCCCACCAAGCACATGCCTATCACATAGTCGACCCAAGCCCATGACCTCTAACCGGAGCCATTGCCGCTCTACTAATAACATCCGGCTTAGCAATCTGATTCCACTTCCACTCAACAACACTAATAACTCTCGGGTTAATTCTTCTACTTCTCACAATATACCAATGATGACGAGACATCATCCGAGAAGGGACCTTCCAAGGTCATCACACACCCCCAGTTCAAAAAGGATTACGATATGGAATAATCCTCTTTATTACTTCTGAAGTATTCTTTTTCCTAGGATTCTTCTGAGCCTTTTATCACTCAAGCCTAGCACCAACACCAGAACTCGGAGGATGCTGACCTCCAACCGGAATTATTCCATTAGACCCCTTCGAAGTTCCACTTCTCAACACCGCCGTTCTACTAGCATCAGGAGTAACAGTAACATGAGCTCACCATAGCATCATAGAGGGAGAACGAAAACAAGCAATCCAATCCCTAACATTAACCATTTTACTAGGATTCTATTTTACTGCCCTCCAAGCTATAGAATATTACGAAGCACCATTTACAATCGCAGATGGAGTTTACGGCTCAACATTCTTTGTAGCCACAGGATTCCACGGACTGCACGTTATCATTGGATCATCTTTCCTAGCAGTCTGCCTCCTACGACAAATCCAATACCACTTTACATCCGAACATCACTTTGGCTTCGAGGCCGCCGCCTGATATTGACATTTTGTTGACGTAGTATGACTATTCCTCTACGTATCTATCTACTGATGAGGCTCATAATCTTTCTAGTATTAAAGTTAGTACAAGTGACTTCCAATCACACAGTCTTGGTTAAACCCCAAGGAAAGATAATGAATTTAATCATAACCATTCTAGTTATCACAGTAGCTCTATCCACAATCTTAGCAATTGTATCTTTTTGACTACCACAAATAAACCCAGATGCAGAAAAATTATCCCCCTACGAATGCGGATTTGACCCCCTAGGATCTGCTCGGTTACCATTCTCCTTACGCTTCTTCTTAGTAGCAATCCTCTTCCTTCTCTTTGACTTAGAAATTGCTCTCCTTCTCCCCCTGCCCTGAGGTGATCAACTCCACAACCCCACCCAAACATTCTTTTGAGCCACAACAGTCTTAGTTCTACTAACCCTAGGATTAATCTATGAATGAACCCAAGGTGGCCTAGAATGAGCAGAATAGGGAGTTAGTCCAAAACAAGACCTCTGATTTCGGCTCAGAAGACCATGGTTTAATTCCATGACTCCCTTATGACACCCGTACATTTTAGCTTTAGCTCAGCATTTATTCTAGGATTAATAGGACTAGCATTTCACCGCACCCACCTACTTTCTGCACTCTTATGCTTAGAAGGGATAATATTATCCCTATTCATTGCACTGGCCCTATGAGCTTTACAATTCGAATCCACAGGATTCTCTACAGCCCCAATGTTACTTCTAGCCTTCTCCGCTTGTGAAGCAAGCACAGGCTTGGCACTACTAGTTGCCACAGCCCGCACCCACGGAACTGACCGCTTACAAAACCTCAACCTTCTACAATGCTAAAAGTGTTAATCCCTACAATTATGCTATTTCCAACAATCTGATTAACCTCCCCTAAATGACTATGAACAACTACTACAACACACAGCCTCTTAATTGCCTTCATTAGTTTATCATGATTAAAATTAACATCAGAAGCCGGATGAACCTTTTCCAACACCTATGTAGCCACAGACCCACTATCAACCCCCCTGCTAGTACTAACATGCTGATTATTACCACTAATAATTTTAGCCAGCCAAAACCATATTAACCCAGAGCCAATTAGCCGACAACGCTCATACATTACACTCCTCGCCTCACTACAAACCTTTCTAATTATAGCATTTGGTGCTACAGAAATCATTATATTTTATATTATGTTTGAAGCCACACTCATTCCAACCCTAATTATTATTACCCGGTGAGGAAATCAAACCGAACGCCTAAACGCAGGAACTTATTTCCTATTCTATACCTTAGCAGGATCCCTCCCACTTCTAGTTGCTTTACTCCTCCTCCAGCAGTCTACAGGAACCCTATCAATATTAGTACTCCAATATTCACAACCACTGCAACTCAACTCATGAGGCCATATAATTTGATGAGCAGGCTGCCTAATCGCATTCCTAGTTAAAATACCTTTATATGGCGTCCACCTATGATTACCAAAAGCGCACGTAGAGGCCCCAGTAGCAGGATCAATAGTACTTGCAGCAGTTTTACTTAAACTGGGAGGATATGGAATAATACGTATAATAGTTATACTAGACCCCTTATCAAAAGAACTGGCTTATCCATTTATTATCCTAGCCCTCTGAGGAATCATCATAACCGGCTCAATTTGCCTACGACAAACAGACCTAAAGTCACTAATTGCCTATTCATCCGTAAGTCATATAGGACTGGTGGCAGGAGGAATTTTAATTCAAACACCATGAGGATTTTCAGGGGCAATTATCTTAATAATTGCCCACGGATTAGTATCCTCAGCATTATTTTGCCTGGCCAACACAGCATATGAACGAACACACAGCCGAACAATAATTCTTGCCCGAGGGCTACAGGTAATCTTTCCATTAACCGCAGTTTGATGATTCATCGCTAACCTCGCCAACTTAGCACTTCCACCCCTACCTAATTTAATAGGAGAAATCATAATCATTACAACCTTATTTAACTGATCTCCCTGAACAATTTTACTTACAGGGCTAGGCACATTAATTACAGCTGGCTACTCCCTATACATATTCCTTATATCGCAGCGAGGCCCAGCACCAAACCATATTAAAGGACTCCAACCATTTCACACTCGAGAACACCTACTAATAACCTTACACCTAACCCCAGTTATCCTCCTAGTAACAAAACCGGAACTCATATGAGGATGATGCTACTGTAAGTATAATTTAACCAAAATATTAGATTGTGATTCTAAAAATAGGGGTTAAAATCCCCTTACTCACCAAGGAAGAACAGAAAATAGTAAGTACTGCTAATCCTTATCTACCAAGGTTAAAATCCATGGCTTCCTTGCGCTTTCAAAGGATAATAGTTCATCCATTGGTCTTAGGAACCAAAAACTCTTGGTGCAAATCCAAGTGGAAGCTAAAATGACATTAATTATACACTCATCACTCCTCCTAATCTTTTTTATTCTATTGTATCCACTACTTACCACACTGAACCCCAGCCAACAAAACTCCAAAATAGCAGAAATAACCAAAACCGCTGTTGGCTCCGCATTCTTTATTAGCCTCCTCCCACTTATAGTTTTTCTTAACCTAAAAACAGAAGGTATCATTACAAACTGACACTGAATAAATACCCAAACATTCGACATTAATATTAGCTTTAAATTTGATCACTACTCGCTAATTTTCATCCCAATCGCCTTATATGTTACCTGGTCTATCCTAGAGTTGGCACTGTGGTATATACACTCTGACCCCTATATTAATCGTTTCTTCAAATATTTACTCACATTTCTAGTAGCCATAATCATTCTCGTAACAGCTAACAACATGTTCCAACTATTTATTGGCTGAGAAGGAGTAGGAATTATATCATTTTTACTCATCGGGTGATGACACGGACGAGCAGATGCCAACACAGCAGCCCTCCAAGCCGTCATCTATAACCGAGTAGGGGATATTGGACTAATTATAAGCATAGCCTGACTCGCAATAAACTTTAACTCCTGAGAAATTCAACAGATTTTTGCCTTATCAAAAGACTTTGATATAACAATCCCCCTAATAGGACTCACCTTAGCAGCCACAGGTAAATCAGCCCAATTTGGCCTCCATCCATGACTCCCGTCCGCCATGGAGGGTCCCACGCCAGTATCCGCCCTACTCCACTCAAGCACCATAGTTGTTGCAGGGATTTTCCTACTAATTCGCCTTCACCCACTTATAGAAAATAACCAACTAATATTAACAGTTTGCCTCTGCTTAGGAGCACTAACCTCATTATTTACAGCCACCTGCGCCTTAACCCAAAATGATATCAAAAAAATTGTAGCTTTCTCAACATCGAGCCAACTAGGACTAATAATAGTTACAATTGGATTAAATCAACCACAGCTAGCATTCCTTCACATCTGCACACACGCTTTCTTTAAAGCCATACTATTTCTATGCTCGGGATCAATTATTCATAGCCTTAACGACGAACAGGACATCCGAAAAATAGGAGGCCTATTTAACATTATGCCAGCCACATCAACTTATTTTACGATTGGCAGCCTAGCCTTAACTGGAACTCCATTCCTAGCAGGATTCTTTTCAAAAGATGCAATTATTGAAGCCCTAAACACCTCCTACCTAAACGCCTGAGCCCTAACCCTCACACTAATCGCCACTCCATTCACCGCAGTTTATAGTTTCCGTCTAGTATACTTCGTAATTATAGGAACCCCACGATTCCTGCCCCTATCCCCTATCAATGAAAATAATCCACTAGTGATTGACTCCATTAAACGACTCGCCTGAGGAAGTATTATTGCAGGATTTATTATTACACATAATTTCCTCCCAATAAAAACACCAACCATAACAATACCAACCACTCTTAAAATAGCAGCCCTACTAGTAACCATTACAGGCCTACTAGTAGCCATAGACTTAGCTAATATAACCAGTAAACAAGTAAAAATTATCCCAATAATACCCACACACCACTTCTCCAACATATTGGGATTCTTCCCTGCCGTTACTCACCGACTCCTCCCAAAGCTTAAACTAACCCTAGGACAATCAGCTGCCACTCAACTCGACAAAACATGGCTCGAAATTGTCGGACCAAAAGGCCTAGCACTAACCCAAATAGTTATAGCAAAAATTACAAATGACATTACGCGAGGAATAATCAAAACTTACTTAACCATTTTCCTCCTAACCCTAATTTTAGCCACCATTCCAGTCCTCCTTTAAACTGCTCGGAGAGTCCCACGACTTAACCCACGAGTAAGCTCTAACACAACTAACAGAGTTAAAAGTAATACTCAAGCACAAATAACTAGCATCCCCCCACCAAACGAATATATAACAGCTACCCCACTAATATCGCCCCGCAAAACAGAAAACTCTTTCAATCCATCTACAACAACCCAGGAACCTTCATATCAGCCTCCTCAAAAAACCCCCGCTACCAAACCAACCCCAAGTAAGTAAATTAAAACATACCCTAATACAGAACGACTGCCTCAAGCCTCCGGAAATGGCTCAGCAGCCAAAGCTGCTGAATAAGCAAAAACCACAAGCATTCCCCCTAAATAAATTAAAAAAAGAACTAATGATAAAAAAGAACCTCCATGACCAACTAAAACCCCACACCCAACCCCAGCTGCAACTACCAACCCAAGAGCAGCAAAATAAGGCGTAGGATTAGAAGCAACAGCAACTAAACCCACAACCAAAGCCATTAATAATAAAAACATAAAATAGGTCATAATTCTTGCTCAGACTTTAACCGAGACCAATGACTTGAAGAACCACCGTTGTTATTCAACTACAAGAACCATTAATGGCAAGCCTACGAAAAACACACCCCCTCATTAAAATTGCTAACGACGCACTAGTTGACCTACCAGCACCATCCAATATTTCAGCATGATGAAACTTTGGATCCCTCCTAGGATTATGCTTAATTACCCAAATCTTAACCGGACTATTCCTAGCTATACACTACACCTCCGACATTTCAACTGCATTCTCATCAGTAACCCACATCTGCCGAGACGTAAACTATGGCTGACTAATTCGCAACATACACGCAAACGGAGCATCATTCTTTTTCATTTGTATTTATATACATATCGCCCGAGGCCTATACTATGGATCCTACCTTTATAAAGAAACCTGAAACATTGGCGTCGTCCTTCTACTACTAGTTATAATGACAGCCTTCGTCGGCTATGTACTCCCATGAGGACAAATGTCCTTCTGAGGCGCCACAGTAATTACAAATTTATTATCTGCCGTACCTTATATAGGAGACATATTAGTCCAATGAATTTGAGGCGGCTTCTCAGTAGATAATGCAACACTAACGCGATTCTTCGCATTCCACTTCCTTCTACCATTTATTATTGCCGCCGCAACCGTCCTTCACCTCCTATTTCTCCACGAAACAGGATCAAATAACCCAATCGGATTAAACTCAGACGCAGACAAAATCTCCTTCCACCCCTACTTCACATACAAAGACCTCCTTGGATTCGTAGTTATACTACTAGCCCTTACACTTCTAGCATTATTCTCCCCTAATTTACTAGGAGACCCAGAAAATTTCACCCCCGCAAATCCACTGGTTACACCCCCACATATTAAACCAGAGTGATACTTCCTGTTTGCCTACGCCATCCTACGATCAATCCCAAATAAATTAGGGGGTGTTCTTGCATTACTATTCTCGATCCTCGTACTAATAGTGGTACCACTACTACATACCTCAAAACAACGAGGACTAACATTTCGTCCCATTACCCAATTTCTATTTTGAACCCTAGTAGCAGATATAGCTATCTTAACATGAATTGGAGGCATGCCAGTAGACCACCCATTTATTATTATTGGACAAGTCGCGTCCGTGTTATACTTTGCACTATTCCTTATTTTCATCCCCCTGGCAGGATGATTAGAAAATAAAGCACTAGAATGAGCTTGCCTTAGTAGCTTAGTCTAAAAGCATCGGTCTTGTAATCCGAAGATCGGAGGTTAAACTCCTCCCTAACGCCCAGAAAAGAGAGATTTTAACTCCCACCCCTGGCTCCCAAAGCCAGAATTCTAAGTTAAACTATTTTCTGGGGACAAACCATCCCTTTATGGTTTAATACATAATAGCTTAATACTACATTAATGTATTAATATATCTATGTATTATCACCATTGAACGATTTTAACCATAAAGCAAGTACTAATTTCTAAGCTATTGCATAAGCATATTATTAAGACTCAGAAATACTACTATCTTAACCCGGGAAATAGATTAATCCGTAAAAATTTGTCCTCAAATTTTTCCTTGAATGACTTAACTATGATTTCATAAACCCATATAATGTAGTAAGAAACCACCAACCAGTTTATATAAAGGTATATCACGCATGATAGAATCAGGGACACCAATTGTGGGGGTCGCACAATATGAATTATTACTGGCATCTGGTTCCTATTTCAGGAACATAACTGTAATACTTCCCTCCTCGGATAATTATATCTGGCATCTGATTAAGCTGGTGGTGTGGTACATATGTCTCGTTACCCACCAAGCCGAGCGTTCTTTTATATGCATAACGTAGTTTTTTCTGGTTTCTTTTCACTTGGCATCTCAGAGTGCAAATTCAAATATAACTCAAGGTTGAACATATTCCTTGCATGGTTTATTATAAGTGAATTATTATAAGACATAACTTAAGAATTACATACTTCTAACTCAAGTGCATAACATACCTATCTCTTGTTCAACTATACTATTATATATGCCCCCTTTGGTTTCCGCGCGTCAAACCCCCCTACCCCCCTACGCTCAGTGAATCCTGTTTTCCTTGTCAAACCCCTAAACCAAGGAGGACCCGAGAACGTATAAGCCAACAAGTTGAGATAAAAATTGGCTATCCATTATATATATATATATATATATATGCATCAATTTTTATATTTTTATTAATTTTTGCTAACCTAACAAACCCTACTAAAAATTCGTAAAAATTACCTGACACTAAGTATTCTAATATTATAATTTA